TATCTGTAGCTACTGCTGTTTTACCGGTCTGTCTGTCCCCAATAATTAATTCTCGCTGACCGCGTCCTATAGGAATCATCGAATCAATAGCAATAAGTCCGGTTTGCATAGGCTCATATACGGAACGTCTCGAAATAATACCTGGGGCGGGCGATTCAATTAACCGAGATTCCGAAGCTGAAATCTCGCCCCTACCATCAATAGGTTTAGCAAGAGCATTTATAACACGACCCAAATAAGCCTCGCTCACTGGTATCTGAGCAATTCTTCCTGTTGCTTTTACAGAACTTCCCTCTTGTATCATCAAACCGTCACCCATTAACACAACACCAACATTATTGGATTCCAAATTAAGAGCAATGCCTATTGTACCCTCTTCAAATTCTACTAATTCACCTGCCATTACTTCATCAAGACCATGAATACGAGCAATGCCATCACCTACTTGAAGTACGGTGCCAGTATTCACAATCTTGACTTCTCTATTATATTGCTCAATACGTTCACGGATAATATTACTAATTTCGTCGGCTCTAAGGGTTGCCATGAGTCTTGCTTAATTCTTTTTCAGAAGCAAAGGAAAAATCAATAAATAATACCTACAGTAGAAGGACTAATCAGTTATTTCTTTCATCGCCCCAAACATACGAATATTAGCACCGATAGTGCGTAAATGTAACTCGTTGTTCAAACAACTATTCAGAGTTCCTAGAGCTCCTTGTAAGGCTTGTTGAAAAACGCGTTGTCTGACTTGATTAATCGCTCTTTGTTGTTCAAACTGAATGGTTTCATTTTTGTAATTTTCTAATCGTTCCAAATTCTGATAAGTTGAATTAATCAAATTCAATTTTTCTCGTTCTATCTCGGAATATCCATTCACTCGAAACTCATCCGCTTCTATTTTCACTTTTCGTAAGCGGGCCTTGGCCTTTTCCAGCCTTTCAATGGACCCTTTGCGTAGCTCTTCTGAATTTCGAATAGTACTCAAGATTCTCTGTTTTCGATTATCTAATAAATCACTTAATGAAAGTAGATTATCTTCCCATTACAATTAATTTTAACAATTCCATGACCTCTTCCCGAACCAAACAGGAATCTTTCGATTCATTTGGCTCTCACGCTCACTTACTTATGGGGCATTCCCGTATCACTTTTTTATTTATATTTTTTTTTATATATATAATATAATGAGCTTATCCTCTCTTTTCTGTTCGGATTCAAAAATATTGAAACGGATCATTGATCCAAGACCAGAATATTCGGAGGACTCTTCCGACCAGACAAAAAATCTGTAATTATCGGCAAAGTTGTTTCTTTTTTTTTTTATTCAAATCCAAAAAATTCCGCTTACTTTATACATAGGTCGTCGATTCCGCATTGGATAAAAAAAGGAGGGGATTCCCGTTTTTCAGTAACAATAAAAGGTTCACAAATCATTTTATCGATATGAGTGTTCTATATCGGATAAAATGCAAGGATTCGTTTTGAAACTCTCGCCATACTAACATAGTGGTAGAAAGAACACCAATGTTGCGCCCAGACTTCAAACAATTTAGCTTTAACCATGTTTAGGGCCCCATATTATTGGTTAATAGAGAATCAAAGTGTATTTACCAACGAATCACGAAATGCTACGGTTCGTACATATGATTTCTGAATTGATTCAGAAGTAATTCGCGGGATCGTGCACCTTTCTTTCCTAGTTATAAAGAAAAAAGTGCAGCTGGTTAGATCCAGCTTATTCTTGAAATAAACAACTCGCACACACTCCCTTTCCAAAAAAAATCAATACACCAAGGACTACACTTAGATTTATTGGATTTGTTGCTAAAATATCGGTATTAAATCCGAAACTCCCGGCGGACGGCCAGTGACCCAAGGAAACGAAAGAATCGGTTACATTTTTCATATGATCTCCTCTTATAGATAGGACTGACTAAATTGAACAGAGTTCTTTTTGTATGACTTCACCCTTTGTTGATTTTCTTTTTTTCCATATTTCTCAATCTATTTAATTTCAATTGAACTCCCCCCCAAAAAAAAATACTTAATTATAATTAGGTCCCAGGCCAGGTATCATATCAATTACGATATATCTCGTTCGTTGCAAGGCGTACTAAAAAAGGGGGTTCCATTGGACCGAGAACGGGAAGGAAAAAAGCGAGTGGATCCGCTAATTCCTGATCCTCAAATTAGTCCTTCCCACGGGGTATTGTATTATCTCAACGAATAAGTTAAAGTTATTGTAGGATTGAAATCTTGATATAATTTGAAAAATCAAGCGGCAAATCTAAGATAATAAAATAAGAAAGATCAAAATAAGACTTTCCCATTTATTTCAAGGATTAAACAAAAGGATTTGCAAATAAAAGCGCTAATGCCACGACCAGTCCATAAATTGTTAAAGCTTCCATAAAAGCCAGACTAAGCAATAAAGTACCTCGTATTTTACCCTCTGCTTCTGGTTGTCTCGCGATACCTTCTACGGCTTGGCCCGCAG